TCAATCACTTCGACAGAAGATTCTATAGGGACAGAAGATTCTATAGGAATGGTTTGGATAAATAAGATTCATGATAGGCTTCCTACTGATTACCAAAAACTTGAACCTAAAACGGATACTTTTAATGGAGAACCATTATCGACAGACATTGGTCCTTTCTTGACCTCTATCAGTGAATTAGCTAGGAAATCAAGAACTGGTTTTAGTCTGAATTTTAAAAAGCTTGTTTTAATATCCGAACAAAGAAGATTTGATTCAGAAAATCAAAAAAAATGTTTGAAATTTCTATTCGATGTAATTACAACTGATCAAAATAATCAAACAATTCAAAATAAATCTATTGGAATAGAAGAAATCGGTAAAAAGATTCCTCGACGATCATACAAATTGATCAATTCTTTTGAAGAGCGGGAGGAGGAAAATGAGGAAGAATCAGAAGAATCAACAGAAAATCATGGGATTCGTTCAAGAAAAGCCAAACGTGTGGTAATTTATACTGATAAGGCGGATCCGGATCAGAATACCAATACTCATACTAGTACCAGTACTAATAGTGATCAAGCAGAAGAGTTGGCTTTGGTACGTTACTCGCAACAATCAGATTTTCGTCGGGATATAGTAAAAGGATCCATACGCGCTCAAAGACGTAAAATGGTTATTTGGGAAATGTTTCAAGCGAATGCACATTCCCTGCTTTTTTTGGACAGAATAGACAAAACTTTTTTTTTTTCTTTTGATATCTCCCGAACAATGAATCTAATTTTTAGAAATTGGATAGATACAGGACCGAAACTCAAAACTTCGGATTCTGAGGAGGAAGAGGCAAAAGAAGAGGCAAAAAAAATTGAAGATAAAAAAAACGAGAATGAACGGATAGCAATAGCAGAAACATGGGATACTCTTATATTTGCTCAAGCAATAAGAGGTACTATGTTAGTAACCCAATCGATTCTTAGAAAATACATCATATTGCCTTCATTGATAATAGCTAAAAACCTCGGCCGTATGCTCTTATTTCAATTCCCCGAGTGGTACGAGGATTTGAAGGAGTGGAATAGAGAAATGCATGTTAAATGCACCTATAATGGTGTTCAATTATCAGAAACAGAATTTCCGAAAAACTGGTTAACAGATGGTATTCAGATAAAAATCCTATTTCCTTTCTGTCTGAAACCCTGGCGCAAATCCAAACTACGATCCCATCATAGAGATCCAATCCAAAAGAAAGGGAAAACAGAAAATTTTTGTTTTTTAACAATCTGGGGAAAGGAAACCGAACTACCTTTTGGTTCTGCCCGACAACAACCTTCCTTTTTTGAACCTATTTATAATGAATTCGAAAAAAAAAAGATAAAAGTGAAAAAAAAATGTTTTCTAGTTCTAAGAGTTTTCAAAAAAAAAACAAAACAGTTTAGAAAGGTCTCAAAAGAAAAAACAAGATGGATTATCAAAACGATTCTATTTTTAAAAAGAAAAATAAAAGAGTTTGCAAACGTAAATCCAATTTTCTTATTTGTATTGAAGAAAGTATATGAACCGAATGAAAATGGAAAAGATTCCATAATCATAAGCAGTAATAAAATTGTTCCTAAATCGACATCGACCATTCGAATTAGATTCATGGATTGGGCAAATTATTCACTGACAGAAAAAAAAAAGAAAGATCTGTCCGATAGAACAACCCTAATCAGAAATCAAATAGAAAGGGGTGCAAAAGACAAAAGAAAAATATTTCTAACTCCGGATATAAATATTAGTCCTAACGATACAAGTTGTGGTGATAAAAGATCGGAATCGCAGAAACATATTTGGCAGATATCAAAAGGAAAAAGTAACAGATTCATATTCATACGCAAATGGCACTATTTTTTGACATTTCTCGACGAAAGAATATACATACATATCTTTCTATATACTGTTAATGTTTCTAGAGTCAACGTACAACTTTTCCTTGAATCAACAAAAAAGATTATCGATAAATACATTCACAAAGAAGGGATTGATGAAATAAATCAAAAAAAAATGCACTTTATTTCGACTATAAAAAAGTATATTTCTAATATTAGTAAAAATAAATCAAAGATTTCTGGTGACCTATATTCCTTTTCACAAGCATCTGTATTTTACAAATTATCACAAATCCAAGCTATTAATAAGAAGTATCATTTGAGATCTCTACTTCAATATCGCGAAGCATATCTTATTCTTAAGGATAGAATCCGGAATTTTTTTGGAACACGAAGAATATTAGATTCCAAATCAAGGCATAAAAAACTTCCGAATTCTGGAATGAATGAGTGGAAAAACTGGTTAAGGGGTCATTATCAATACAATTTATCTCAGGCTAGGTGGTCTAAATTAGTACCGCAAAAATGGCGAACTAGGGTCAATCGGCGTCGTACGATTCAAAATAAAGACTCAAAAAAGAATTCATATGAAAAAGCCCAATTCATTCATTACGAGAAAAAAAATGATTATGAAGTGAATTCATTGACGATAAAAAAAGCAAAATTAAAAAAAAACTACAGATATGATCTTTTTTCATATAAATATATTAATTATGGGGATAGGAAAGACTCATATATTTATCCATCCTCATTACAAGTAAACGAGGACCGAGAGATTCCATATAATTACAACACACCTAAAATTGAACCATTTTATGTACTGGGGGATATATGTATTAGTGATTATCTAGGAGAAGAGTCTATTATTGGTACGGGTAAAAGTACGGATAGAAAATATTTGGAGTGGAAAATTTTCGATTTATTTCTTAGAAAGAATATCGATATTGAGTCCTGGACCGATACGGATACCGGGACCAACATTAATAAAATGACTAAGACCGAGACTTATTATTATCAAATGATTGATAAGAAAGATCTTTTCTATCTCACGATTCATCAAGAAATCAACCCACCCAATCAAAAAAAAAAGTTTTTTTTGATGGGAATGAATAAAGAAATGCTATATCGCCCCATATTAAATACGAAATCTTGGTTCTTCTCAGAATTTGTGCCACTTTATGATGCATATAAGATCAAACCGTGGATTATACCAATCAAATTACTTCTTTTGATTTTTAATGGAAATGAAAACATTAGTGAAAACAAAAACATTAATGAAAATCAAAAAAAGGATCTTCGTATATCATCTAATCAAAAAGAATATCTTGAATTAAAGAATCGAAATCAAGAAGAAAAAGAACAGCTCGGCCACGGAAATATTGGCTCAGACGCACGAAAACGACAAAAAGATTTTGAAAAGGATTACACGGAATCGGACATTCAAAAACGTGAAAAGAAAGGACAACCCGAGAGTAACAAGAAAGCAAAACAAGAGTTATTCCTGAAAAAATATTTGCTTTTTCAGTTGAGATGGGATGATCTTTTGAATAACAGAATTTTCAATAATGTTAAGGTATATTGTTTCCTGCTTAGACTAATAAATGCAAAGGAAATTGCTATATCCTCTATTCAAGGAGGAGAAATGCACCTGGATGTAATGTTAATTCAGACGAATCCAACTCTTCCAGAATTGATAAAAAAGGGAATATTGATTCTTGAACCAGTACGTCTGTCTATAAAATGGGATAGACAATTTATTATGTATCAAACCATAGGTATCTCATTGGTCCATAATAATAAATGCCAAACTAATGGAAGATATCGAGAAAAAAGATATGTTGATGAGAATTATTTCAATGGATCCATTGTACAACATAAAAAGATGCTTGTGAATAGAGACGAAAATCATTATGATTTGCTTGTTCCTGAAAATATTCTATCCCCTAGGCGTCGTAGAGAATTGAGAATTCTAATTTGTTTCAATTCCGGAAATAGGAATGCTATGGATAGAAATCCGGTATTTTTCAATGACAACAATGTAAGGAACTGGGGACAATTTTTGGATGAGGACAAGCATATTGATACAGATATAAATAAATTCATTCAATTCAAATTGTTTCTTTGGCCCAATTATCGATTAGAGGATTTAGCTTGTATGAATCGCTACTGGTTTGATACCAATAATGGCAGCCGTTTCAGTATGTCAAGGATACATATGTATCCACGATTCGGAATTAGTTGATGGTTGGTACATTTCCTATATATCAGGTGTCGGATTTGGATTGAATCTAGAAATGATTTGGCAGAATCTTCTTAGGTCAAAATAATTTTCTTTTGTGGGTACAAAAATTGCCCTTCTATCGAATCAAATTACAAATTGTACTTACAATTCATTTGAATTTAATTTTGATTTGATTTGATAGAATATAGAATAAAGTAATATATGAATAAATCCAGATTATTGGGTGTATCAGATCAAAATAACTGGCATTATTATTATTCCTGATTGGTAAAATCCATATCTGTGGAAAAAAAAAAAAAAAGAGAGAGAAATTTTATTTTTATGGTTATGGTAAAAAATTCATTCATCTCAGTTATTCCGAAAGAAGAAAAAAACAAAGGGTCTGTTGAATTTCAAGTAATCAGTTTCACCAATAAGATACAGAGACTTACTTCACATTTTGAATTGCACAGAAAAGATTATTTATCTCAGATAGGTTTGCGGAAAATTCTGGGAAAACGTCAACGACTGCTGGCTTATTTGTCAAAGAAAAATAGAGTGCGTTATAAAAAATTAATCGATCAATTAGATATTCGGGAACCAAAAACTCGTTAATTTGAAGATTATTTGAATTCTTTGGTTTATTAGATCTTGAATTTTGATGAACCTCATTTATTTCCTTTTCGGCAATTCATAGAATAATGGATCGGAGAAGAAAACATATGAATGTACCGGCTACAAGAAAAGACCTCATGATAGTTAATATGGGTCCTCACCACCCATCAATGCATGGTGTTCTTCGACTTATCGTTACTCTAGATGGTGAAGATGTTATTGACTGCGAACCCGTATTGGGTTATTTACACAGAGGGATGGAAAAAATTGCGGAAAACCGAACAATTATACAATATCTTCCTTATGTAACACGTTGGGATTATTTAGCTACTATGTTCACAGAGGCAATAACGGTAAATGCACCAGAACAATTAGGAAATATTCAAGTACCCAAAAGAGCCAGCTATATCAGAGTAATTATGCTGGAGCTGAGTCGTATAGCTTCTCATTTATTATGGCTTGGACCTTTTATGGCAGATATCGGTTCACAGACTCCCTTCTTCTATATTTTCAGAGAAAGGGAATTGCTATATGACCTATTCGAAGCTGCCACAGGTATGCGAATGATGCATAATTATTTCCGTATCGGGGGAGTCGCTGCTGATCTACCTCATGGCTGGATAGATAAATGTTTGGATTTCTGCGATTATTCTTTAACAGGAATTGTTGAATATCAAAAGCTTATTACGCAAAATCCCATTTTTTTGGAACGAGTTGAAGGGGTGGGCATTATTGGTGGGGAGGAAGCAATAAATTGGGGTTTATCGGGACCAATGCTACGAGCTTCCGGAATCCAATGGGATCTTCGTAAAGTTGATCATTATGAGTGTTACGATGAATTCGATTGGGAAGTCCAGTGGCAAAAAGAAGGAGACTCATTAGCTCGTTATTTAGTACGAATCAATGAAATGACGGAATCCATAAAAATTATTCAACAGGCTCTAGAAGGAATTCCGGGGGGGCCCTATGAGAACTTAGAAGTTCGACGCTTTGATAGAGCAAGTGATTCCGAATGGAATGGTTTTGAATATCGATTCATTAGTAAAAAGCCTTCTCCCACTTTTGAATTGTCGAAACAAGAACTTTATGTGAGAGTCGAAGCCCCAAAGGGAGAATTGGGAATTTTTCTGATAGGGGATAATAGTGTTTTTCCCTGGAGATGGAAAATTCGTCCACCTGGTTTCATCAATTTGCAAATTCTTCCTCAGCTAGTTAAAAGAATGAAATTGGCGGATATCATGACGATACTAGGTAGTATAGATATCATTATGGGAGAAGTTGATCGTTGAAATGATAATTGATACGACAGAAGTACAAGCTATCAATTCTTTTTCCAGATCGGAATCCTTAAAAGAGGTCTATGACCTCTTATGGCTGCTTGTCCCTATTTTTACTCCTGTATCGGGAATCACAATAGGCGTACTCGTGATTGTGTGGTTAGAAAGAGAAATATCTGCAGGGATACAACAACGTATCGGGCCTGAATATGCCGGCCCCTTGGGAATTCTTCAAGCTCTAGCAGATGGGACCAAACTACTTTTGAAAGAGGATCTTCTCCCATCTAGAGGAGATGTTCGTTTATTCAGTATGGGGCCATCTATAGCGGTCATATCAATTCTACTAAGCTATTTAGTAATTCCTTTTGGCTATCGCCTTGTTCTAGCCGATCTCAGTATAGGCGTTTTTTTATGGATCGCTATTTCCAGTATTGCTCCTATTGGACTTCTTATGTCAGGATATGGATCGAATAATAAATATTCCTTTTCAGGTGGTCTACGAGCTGCTGCTCAATCTATTAGTTATGAAATACCATTAACTCCGTGTGTGTTATCAATATCTCTACGTGTGATTCGTTGGAACATGAACCTTTACCCCTTTCCTGGAAATAAAGGAAAGGGGTTGGATGTGTTGAATAGATACCTTTCTCTTTTTATTCATCATTCGGGTCGATGAGTTAAACCAGATAGTTATATGAGTGAAACAAAACAGCTTATGAATTTGCAGTAAGAAGATTGATTCTCATTCCCTATGTACGAGAGTAAAGTGGAAGTAAACATAAGCGGTCGAAACTGTTTACCCCAAGATTGGTTGATTAGTCATCATGACTTGAAGCGGGTGCAAAAGATCAACTGTATGGAGTTTCTACTATTGTATAGTATGTTGTTGTATGTTGTGTATGTTGTATGTATTACCATACCGGGGATCAATCAAAAATGAGTGGACGGTTAGGAACACAAAGGTACACAAAGGATTAGTGATGAAGATAATGTAAGGTATCCAAAGGGATATTTCTGCATAACATAAAAGGAATCATAATGAGGGCTTTAAGTTCGTAGAAATGATCAAGCAGTACTTCCTCACGATTCCGATCCAGAGTATGCTTCTATCCACTGATTAAATAAATGACTGTCGAGAACGAAGTAATCCTTTGATTTGATTTTTTAGAAACCCCCTTCTGAGTGAGAAAGAAGAACAGGAACGAAAGAAATGGAATGCAATAGGAAAACTGAATAATAAGAGATCTTTGTTTATTCTTTCTTTCCTCAATCCTATCCATATTTATACGGATAGAATTCTTATAATGATTTATCAACTATAACTCATGAATTAGTGTCTAATTCTTTTTCGTACGAAAAGTATGGGTCGAAATATCTATTGAAACAACGAGTATTTTATTGAAGGATTAAGTTATTACTGAACTAAAAGAATTCTAAGTCTAATTAGAAAATAAAGGATGAGATCAATTCGGAAGCGCTTTTTTTTTTTTTTATTATGGCGGACGGAATTCCATTGGTCTAATTCGGGACTCTTCGATACATCTTTACTCTAATCTACACTACAAACATGCCGAGGTAATAATGAACCAGTCCTTAGATTTATTTGTGGCCATCGAGGAGCCGTATGAAGCTGAGGTCTCATGTGCGGTTCTGGAATAGCGATGGGAATAGTGATGTTATCATCGACTATGATTATCTAACAGTTCAAGTACAGTTGATATAGTTGAGGCACAGTCAAAATATGGGTTTTGGGGGTGGAATCTGTGGCGTCAACCTATAGGGTTTATAGTTTTTCTAATTTCTTCCCTAGCGGAATGTGAAAGATTACCTTTTGATTTACCAGAAGCAGAGGAGGAATTAGTAGCAGGTTATCAAACCGAATATTCAGGTATTAAATCTGGTTTATTTTACGTTGCTTCTTACCTAAATCTACTAGTTTCTTCATTATTTGTAACAGTTCTTTACTTGGGCGGGTGGAATTTCTCTATTCCGTACATATTCATTTCTGAACCTTTTGGAATAAATAAAACAGGTGGAGTCTTTGGAATGACAATTGGTATCCTTATTACATTAGCTAAAGCTTATTTGTTCCTGTTCATTCCTATCACAACAAGATGGACTTTACCTAGGATGAGAATGGACCAGCTATTAAACCTTGGGTGGAAATTTCTTTTACCTATTTCTCTAGGTAATCTATTATTAACAACTTCTTCCCAACTCGTTTCGCTATAACAAAATATGATATTCTAGATTCATAACCTATCTAGAGCAAGAGAAAGAAACATCAAACTATTCATGGATATCCACGATATGTTCCCTATGGTGACTGGGTTCATGAATTATGGTCAACAGACAATACGAGCTGCAAGGTATATTGGTCAAAGTTTCATGATTACCTTATCTCACGTGAATCGTTTACCTGTGACTATTCAATATCCTTATGAAAAGTCGATCACATCGGAGCGTTTTCGTGGTCGAATCCATTTTGAATTTGATAAATGCATTGCTTGTGAAGTATGTGTTCGGGTATGCCCCATAGATCTACCCGTTGTTCATTGGAGATTGGAAACGGATATTAGAAAGAAACGATTGCTTAATTATAGTATTGATTTTGGAATCTGTATATTTTGTGGTAATTGTGTCGAGTATTGTCCAACAAACTGTTTATCAATGACTGAAGAATATGAACTTTCTACTTATGATCGTCACGAATTGAATTATAATCAAATTGCTTTGGGCCGGTTACCAATGTCAGTAATTGGAGATTACACAATTCGAACAATTACGAATTCGACTCCAATCAAAATAATCAGGGGTAAACCTCTTGATTCAAAAACGATTACCAATTACTAAGATTCCGTTTTGATTTAAAGTAAAGGAGTGAGGCTTCTTTCATTTTGCTAGGTCAGTAAATAACTATTGATTGGTGAGAATCAAGGCTTGATTTTGATTTAGAATGGATTCATAGATCTGTGATGATTTCAAAATATACAATTTCGAACTACTCTTTCAGATACAGTAGCGGGATTGATCCAATAACTGTATCTATATAAATCTACACCCCTTTAGGATTCAATTAGGAACGTATCATATACAAGAAAAAAATAAGGTAACCTCTTTTTTCTTGGGTCGGTTAGTAAGTTTATGAAATATTTCGATTTATTTATCTCTTTTTTTACACATAATGGATTTACCTGGACCAATACATGATATTCTTTTAGTATTTCTGGGATCAGGTCTTATATTAGGGGGTCTGGGGGTGGTCTTACTTACCAACCCAATTTATTCTGCTTTTTCATTGGGACTGGTTCTTGTTTGTATATCCTTATTCCATATTCCATCTAACTCCTATTTTGTAGCTGCTGCACAGCTCCTTATTTACGTAGGAGCTGTAAATGTTTTAATCCTATTTGCTGTGATGTTCATGAATGGTTCAGAATATTACAAAGATTTCTATCTTTGGACCGTTGGGGATGGGGTCACTTCACTGGTTTGTACAAGTATTCTTTTTTCACTAATTACTACTATCTCGGATACGTCGTGGTACGGGATTGTTTGGACTACAAGATCAAATCAGATTATAGAGCAGGACCTAACAAGTAACGTTCAACAAATTGGGATTCATTTATCAACAGATTTTTACCTTCCATTTGAACTCATTTCTATAATTCTTTTAGTTGCTTTGATAGGTGCAATTGCTATGGCCCGGCAGTAAAGTAATTAAGTAATAAATACTTAGATCCAAAATAAAATAAATAAAGTCTTGTTTTGTTCTATGTTATCACATCCATTTTCCTTCAGTTCCATTTTCATATTCTATTGTTCATATATGAAATTGAAAGGGGTTTAGTTCGATCCATTACTAATACCTTACTTTGTTTCGTACTTCATTTATATTCTAATCAAATCGGTGAAATTGTTGTTCATATTGAAATGAATCAAAATTGATGAGGGGTTGGTCAATGATGACCGAACATGTACTTATTTTGAGTGCCTATTTATTTTCTATCGGTATTTATGGATTGATCACAAGTCGAAACATGGTTAGAGCACTTATGTGTCTTGAACTTATACTGAATGCGGTTAATATAAATCTCGTAACATTTTCTGATTTGTTTGATAGTCGTCAATTAAAAGGAGATATTTTCTCGATTTTTGTTATAGCTATTGCAGCCGCTGAAGCAGCTATTGGGCCGGCTATTGTTTCATCGATCCATCGTAACAGAAAATCAACTCGTATCAATCAATCGAATTTGTTGAATAAATAGTATTAATGATATAAATAAAGACAGATATCCACAAAATATTCACTAATTTAGAACTAGCATGTATGATTCGTATGACCATGCTTGTTGAAACGTAAGAAATCAAAGTATCTTGGCCCTTGCTCATGAACAGATCCAGAAATAGATTTATTATCAAAAAAGTTCTGGTAAACCACTGATTCGTCTGGCGTCTACAACATAATATATATAATTCAATTACTAATGAAGCCAGATCGAAAATTAATAAAGTTCAAAAAATTTATAGATCCAATGTCGCATTCAGTAAAGATTTATGATACATGTATAGGGTGTACTCAATGTGTACGAGCCTGCCCCACAGATGTATTGGAAATGATACCTTGGGACGGATGTAAAGCTAAACAAATTGCTTCTGCTCCAAGAACAGAGGACTGTGTAGGTTGTAAGAGATGTGAATCCGCTTGTCCAACGGATTTCTTGAGTGTTCGGGTTTACTTATGGCATGAGACAACTCGCAGCATGGGTCTAGCTTATTGATACGTTCTAGAAAAATCCACTTGAATCCATTTGATTCCTCTTTACCGACAAAAACCCGTACTCGAGAAATTATTCCGAGCGCGGGTTTTTCTGGTCAAAGTCTATCTTGTCTTTACCACGAGTTATTTTCCTTGGTTAACAATAATTGTTGTTTTGCCGATATCCGCGGGTTCGTCAATTTTCTTTCTCCCTCGTAGAGGGAATAAAAATAAGGTGGTTCGGTGGTATACTATTTGTATATGCTTATTAGAACTCCTTCTAACGACCTATGCGTTCTGTTATCATTTCCAATTGGACGATCCATTAATCCAATTAGAAGAGGCTTATAAATGGATAAATACTTTTGATTTTCACTGGAGACCGGGAATCGATGGACTTTCCATAGGACCCATTTTACTGACGGGATTCATCACTACTTTAGCTACTTTAGCGGCTCGGCCAGTTACTAGAGATTCGCGATTGTTCCATTTCCTGATGTTAGCAATGTATAGTGGTCAAATAGGATCATTTTCCTCTCGAGACCTTTTACTTTTTTTCCTCATGTGGGAATTAGAATTAATTCCTGTTTACCTACTTGTATCCATATGGGGAGGGAAGAAACGTCTGTACTCAGCTACAAAGTTTATTTTGTACACAGCGGGGGGTTCTATTTTTCTCTTAATGGGAGTTCCGGGTATGGGTTTATATGGCTCCAATGAGCCAACATTAAATTTTGAAACATTAGCTAATCAATCGTATCCTTTGGGATTGGAAATAATATTCTATATTGGCTTCCTTATTGCTTATGCTGTCAAATCGCCGATTATACCCCTACATACATGGTTACCAGATACCCATGGAGAAGCACATTACAGTACATGTATGCTTCTAGCGGGAATCTTATTAAAAATGGGAGCGTATGGATTGGTTCGGATCAATATGGAATTATTACCCCATGCTCATTCTATATTTTCTCCCTGGTTGATGATAGTAGGAGCGATTCAAATAATCTATGCAGCTTCAACTTCTTTCGGTCAACGCAATTTAAAAAAGAGAATAGCCTATTCTTCCGTATCTCATATGGGTTTCACACTTATAGGAATTGGTTCCATAACCGATACGGGAATCAATGGAGCCATTTTACAAATAATCTCTCATGGATTTATTGGTGCTGCACTTTTTTTCTTGGCAGGAACGAGCTACGATAGAATACGTCTTGTTTATCTCGACGAAATGGGAGGAATAGCTATCCCAATGCCAAAAATATTTACCATGTTCAGTAGCTTCTCGATGGCTTCTCTTGCATTGCCAGGAATGAGTGGTTTTGTTGCGGAATCAGTAGTATTTTTTGGAATAATTACTAGCCCGAAATATCTTTTAATGCCAAAAATACTAATAACTTTCGTAATGGCAATTGGAATGATATTAACTCCTATTTATTCATTATCTATGTCACGTCGGATGTTCTATGGCTACAAGCTATTCAACGTTCCAAACTCTTATTTTTTTGATTCTGGACCACGAGAACTATTTGTTTCGGTCTGTATCCTTCTACCTGTAATAGGTATTGGTATTTATCCTGATTTCGTTCTCTCGCTATCAATTGACAGGATAGAAGCTATTCTATCTATTTATTTTCATAAATAGTTTTCATCAATAAGACATTACATTAATGTAAAAGAACTGTGTGATTTTTAAAAGCGTTCAATGAAAGAAAAAAAAAATGAAGTGAATTATAATCAGATACATCTAAAGTTTTTTCGAACCATTTGAATCACTACTTGATTCAAATGGTTCGAAAAAACTTGCACAAACCTTCTTTATATAATATACGGGACGATGTTCCTATGTATTCTTCAGGCCCTTTCTTCAATTAGTTGTTAATGTGAATGAACCATAACTATGTAGTCCTATTCCTAATAGATTGACCCCAAAATAGCATATCCAAATTATAAGAAATCCTATAGAAGCCACAATTGCCGAATCCACACCCTGAAAGCTCTGATTTGTTCTACTGTGTAAATAAATCGCGAATATGGTCCAAGTAATAAATGCCCAAGTTTCCTTGGGGTCCCAATTCCAATAAGACCCCCATGCCTCATTAGCCCATACTGCTCCCGAAAGAATACCTATGGTTAAAAAAGTAAACCCTAGACTAATGACACGATAACTACACTGATCTAATTGTTGAGTTAATTGATACCTGTGATAATTTCTAAATGAAAGAAAAGAAGTGTTTTGTAAAACGCTTCTTTTTTCATTCACAAAGGAAAATGACCCAATTAATGAATGATTGCTTTTGCGAGGAATATCTAGGTTTTTTCGAAATGTAATGACTAAAAGAGCTATGGATAATAACGATCCACATAAAAGAGCTGCATAACTCAATAACATCATACTTACGTGCATCATTAACCACTGGGATTGTAGAGCAGGTACTAATATTGCAGATTGATGCATTTCGGTTGAAAGACCCGAAGTGGCAAAGCCTTGGGTAAAAATAGCACTTGGCGCGGTTATTGCGCTTAAATAACTTTTCTGGTTCCGTCTTTTAGGAAACATATGAATAATGGAGAAACTCCATGAAAGAAACATTAAAGATTCATATAAATCGCTTAACGGCAAATGTCTCGAATAAATCCAACGAGTAACTAATAATCCTGTTATACAGAAAAAGGTAGCCATCATGGCTTTTTCTGACAAATCAAATAGTACTACGGTTTCATGGATTAATAAGGTCATCAAATGAATCGTAATAACAATTGAAATGATAGAAAAAGAGATGTGAGTTAATATATGTTCTAAAGTGGCAAATATCATAATTTTTTTTAGGGGGGTATCCCCAATTACGGAATGGAAATCCGGAATTGAATTCATTATAGGATCTATTGTGCCTTTTTTAGAGGATGCCGCCACTCGGACTCGAACCGAGATGCTCTAGCACTGCTTCCTAAGAGCAGCGTGTCTACCAATTTCACCATGGCGGCATCATCGAAATAATCATAGTCCATATGATGTTCAATCGTCGAGATTGAGGGATTTAATGCAATCTATTTTAGGAAATATTAGAATCGATGAATAAAGACCCGTTCAAATAAATATTTAAACGCTCAATAATCCTTAGTATCGTGGCAGGGGGTCGTTTTAAACAGCGGGCTTTTCCGTATTATAAGTTCTTCTGGAATAGTTGGAACTAGACGGTTATGCCCTGAGTCCAGGTATAGAACTAAGAATTTTTTTCTCATTTTTTGACGATTCATTTCTCATTTATCTGATTTGATAGATCCGAAATGAAAAAGATTCATTTTTCAATGAACAAAATAAAACAAGATTTTTTATATATCACAACTTCATCACTACATCCAAAGGATTTCTATGAAAATTTGGATAGTTTGGTATCAAAGATGTATTAATGATTGGGATCTTCATTGTATACAGAACATAATTTGTGTGAGGATTTACCAAACCCATTAGGTATTGGACCGGGCATATCGTATAACAAAAGAGTTTCAATCTTTATCGGAATTCTACTGTATGTACTTTAACTTAGAAAACTTAGAAAATCAAATTTAAACTGATAAGATCTCTTTATATATAGATTTGAAATCTAATATTAATAGATAAAAAAATTTAGATATTGGATCTAGATATATCGATTGATCGATCCTCCAGCTCAAACATGGGATAGGATCCATTGGGGTTGGATTACGTAACGTAAGATTGACTCATTATTTAGTACATAAATATCGATCTAAATGGGATCCTGGCAGTTTTATTATTTTGTGTTTTTTTTTTTTATCTGTTCGAAACAAGAGGGAGTCCTTGTAGATATGTAGTGATTCAGAGAGCTACAAATCAAAGTTTTAAAATGTATATTTTAATCAATTAGTTTCAATAATCCATTGACTTTGACTATGAATCTTACCCCCGCCTTACTTTGGAACAAAAAAGGGGGTTCTAACCTCGTTCATACTTGTTTCAGATTTTCCAAAAATCTTAATGATGTATAACTATTGGAGATACATAATCCAATAAGGCAATCCCTTCCTAAGAAAAAAAGGAAGAGTTTTGTTATTGTGAAAAATGAATCGATGGGGAAAGTTACAATCCCCATCTCGCGAATTATAAAAACCAATCAATGAAAGGTGAAACCTTGTATTTTGTGTCTAACTACTTCTTTTTCTTTCTTTTTTTTTTTTTTTTCAAACAAAAAAAGAAATCATTTTTAGAACCTAGTATACAGAATACTTCATATTCTACATACCACAACAGCTAGTTCTATCTCATATTGATGAGTTCAAAACATTAGTTAATGTGAATTCTTCATCTTATAAATTTAATCATCCAATTCATCGAGTCATGCTGATGCAGATTCAGATCATTCCAAGGCTTTATTACTTGTTTGTCGCACAAAAAAACTTTTTGAATGCCCGGTAGAAATAGATTTAGCTAAAGATAAAGCTTTTGCCGCGGCCTGATATCCCCTTCCTTTCCAAATATTTCTACGAATATGCTTTTTTGACAGAGAAGTACGTTTCTTTGGAACCGCCATTTCAAAATAAAAGGGTCACTCATTTTTATAGTTGGACGTGAAAGACATTTATTATTCAATTCAAAATAGATTGTTCTTTCTATTAACTATTCATTATCTATCTTTATTCCATAGCCGATACTTATGCTTACTTCATAACATAGAAGAGTATGGATACAGATAGATCAGCATCGCATATGGTATCATTAAGGATAAAAAAAGAAATGAAATAGAAGAAAAAAGAAAAAACGATGTGATTTTCAAGGGAATTTTTTTTTTTTTCACATTTCCATTACATCCAATGTTCGAAGAAAGAATAATTTGTACTGATTGGGGGCTTCATATCTTTATTCAATCTATGTCTACGGGCGGGATCTACTACCGTTGAATCGGATGCCATTGATAAGAATTAAAAAGGTTCCAATTCATATCTCAGTCTATTTAGATAATATATATATATATTATAAATGTTATTTTTAATAAATCGAAAAGCTTAAGAACCCTTTCCTAATTTAGGAAACCAATAATGAATGTAACCTTTTTCTATTAATTGATCAAGCTCGGAGATAGAGTCCACATAATTTAAATTGAAATTAAATCTAAAGTAGTTAATCCGTTAAACAATACATTACTTGATAAAATAAAGGGAATTTGAGTAATTTCTCTTTTTAGTTCTATGCGAAGTGACAAGTATTCTAGCATTTTTCATAAACACATAAACATAAGTTTGTTTTATTGGACTAGAAGCCAATCAATTCCAGAATTTGTTTTAGTTAATGACTCCGAAGAAACTAAAAAAAAACTAGGTTTATTGGATCGAGTTATTGGCAGATCCTACGATACATATCAGAATAAAGTACTTGAAATTTGGGTATCATTCTTTTTCCTTACTATATTGATATAAATATGGATAGAAATTACCGTATCGTATGTATATAGTAGAATAATTGAAAATCTCGTATTTTTTATCTTAATAAATATCTTCGTTAATAACTAGGTAGTAGCTTTTAACTAGTAACTTGATTATTTGAATTTTTTGTTTTTTTTTTTTTTTCAATAGTTTGGAAAGAATCAGAATAATTAAGAATGAAAAATCATATTTGAGTTCTTTTATATCTTGTATATCTTGATTTTTTTTTTATTTATTTGATTATTGCTCCTTCCGGAAGAAATAAGGGCTGGTGAATGGGAAACAATTAATAAGAATAAAAAAAGAAAGTTTGATTTTCTTATGGAACATACATATCAATATGCATGGATCATACCTTTCGCTCTACTTCCAGTTACTATGTCAATAGGGTTGGGACTTCTGCTTGTTCCGACCGCAACAAAAAATCTGCGTCGTATGTGGACTTTTCCTAGTGTTTCATTGCTAAGTATAGTTATGGTTTTTTCGTCCGATCTGTCTATTCAACAGATAAATGGCAGTTCTATCTATCAACATCTATGGTCTTGGACCATCAATACTGATTTTTCCTTAGAGTTCGGCTACTTGATCGATCCACTTACTTCTATTATGTCAATACTAATCACTACGGTTGGAATCATGGTTCTTATTTATAGTGACAATTATATGTCTCATGATCAAGGATATTTGAGATTTTTTGCTTATATGAGTTTTTCCAATACTTCCATGTTGGGATTAGTTACTAGTTCCAATTTGATACAAATTCATATTTTTTGGGAACTAGTGGGAATGTGTTCGTATTTATTAATAGGTTTTTGGTTCACACGACCGGCTGCCGCAAATGCTTGTCAAAAAGCGTTTGTAACTAATCGTGTAGGGGATTTTGGGTTATTATTAGGAATCTTAGGTTTTTATTGGATAACAGGGAGTTTCGAATTTCGAGATTTGTTCGAAATCTTCAATAACCTGATCCGTAATAATGGGGTCAACTCTTTATTTGCTACTCTGTGTGCCTCCCTATTATTCGTCGGTGCAGTTGCTAAATCCGCACAATTTCCCCTTCATGTATGGTTACCTGATGCCATGGAGGGGCCTACTCCTATTTCAGCTCTTATCCATGCTGCTACTATGGTAGCAGCAGGCATTTTTCTTGTCGCTCGATTTCTTCCGCTTTTCACAGTCATACCTTACATAATGAATCTCATTTCTTTGATAGGTGTAATAACGGTACTATTAGGAGCTACTTTAGCTCTTGCTCAAAGAGACATTAAGAGAAGTTTAGCCTATTCTACAATGTCTCAATTGGGTTATATTATGTTAGCCCCAGGGATAGGCTCTTATC